TTAACAATGAATGAAAGCAAAAAAATCGAAATTAACCCTCCCTTTTCTTTTCTGACGGACTAATCATTCCCTGAACAAATCCTATCCCTCATATTATTTATAGTTGTTTGTATTTTTTTTTTTTTTTTAGAAATGAAATGATTCTAAATAATATAGATTTCTATACTCTATTTATATAATTTATATAGATTATATAGAGTGTGGCGATTCGAATATTCTAATGAACGATTCATGAATATGGATGACGAATCGAAAAATTCTATACAATTCTGAAAAACGGAAAGATCCCGCGAGTCTAATCATACCATTCCATTATATTGACAATTTCAAAAAACTGTTCATACTATGATCATAGTATGCGGGCGGTTGGGCAAGTCGGCCCCCATCGTCTAGTGGTTTAGGACATCTCTCTTTCAAGGAGGCAGCGGGGATTCAAATTCCCCTGGGGGTAGGGTACTACGAAAGGAAGTTGATCATGGATTACCAATAAGCCTAAAGTGGATTCTTCCTGGGTCGATGCCCGAGCGGTTAATGGGGACGGACTGTAAATTCGTTGGCAATATGTCTACGCTGGTTCAAATCCAGCTCGGCCCAATAATTCGCCAATCTACCATGAGATGGTATAACCCCCTTGTCCTTCCGAAATACCCCATACGAAATACGAAGATAAAAAAAAGAATCCAATTTTATGGTAGATCCCTTATTTCCCTGGGATTGTAGTTCAATTGGTCAGAGCACCGCCCTGTCAAGGCGGAAGCTGCGGGTTCGAGCCCCGTCAGTCCCGACAAATACATCCATTAATTTCTCCCTTTCTATGAAAGGATGTCAGGGGGCAGAATTCCATTTCCAAAACAAAGGGGCTTTTTTTCTTTCCTATTTTTCCATTTTTTTGGAAGGTCCCATCGAAGAAATAACAAACCCTAAACATAGTGATATTAGATCTTTTATACCGGCCTCATCTTTATCAAACTTCTTTATCAGATGATTGTACAAGGAAGACGTAAGGTACGTTATAGAAAAAAGAAGGGAAACAAATGATAAATAAAGGAATTTTGGGTTGATTGGGTCAGGAATCAAAGTTTGGATTCGGTATGGATAAAAGAACTTCCTATGTTATACTATTCAAGTCTCGACGGCGAATTTATTTGATAGCTCAGATATTGTTATTCATGATATTGATTCGATTCAAGATCGTCGAGAGGTAATTCATTCATTGAATTTACAGGCGAAAGGTTTATCATCTCTATGGGATTAAATCCCGAGTTATTGCGAAGTAAAAAAACCGATGAGATTATGGAAGTAAATATTCTTGCATTTATTGCTACTGCACTATTCATTCTAGTTCCTACCGCTTTTCTACTTATCATTTACGTAAAAACAGTCAGTCAAAATGATTAATTCCAATGAATTTTCAAATTTAATTGAATGAAACTTTCCTTCTGAGTTCTTATCAAAAATGGACGAAATAAAATGAAAAGGATTCCAATTTCGCGTCTTAAATGAAATGAGCGGACTATAATCGGCAGTATTTTATGAATTCGATAGTATGGTAAGAAAGATTCATCTATTTCTTTCTTACCATACTATCTATCTATTAGTCTATAAAGTTCTACTCTAGAATAAAGATAGAGGCTTCATTTTATATAGATCAATCTACAATATTCTCTTCATATATGTGTATATCAATTCCCTATATTGTATGGAATTGACATAGCACCCAATTCGATTTATTTGCTACATCTACTTGTTCCGATCAATCTGAAATAATCGTCTTAACTCTTATCTTATGATTCGAATTATGATTCGAATTACTAGATTTTTTATGATTTCCAATCTGATAGGTAGTTATCGAAAGAATCAATGATTGAAAAACGATATGGGCATATAGGTTACTAAAATCGCGTAGTAATCTTTTTTTTAGTATTCCGAAGAAATAATTGATTTAACTATTGACAGGAGGCCCACGGGTACTTCTTCGGATTTCGAAAAGGAAGAGTAAACCTCACCGATTTTTAACGCCCGAACCATGATATGAAATAAGTCGATAAAGCAAAAATCTCCTTTCTAAAATTAGAAACCCAGCGGTAAATGCGCAATATGTGACTCGCCCGAGGCAAGATCTTATTATTGCATAGTCTCTCGTTAGACAACCACTATGTCTATATCATTTCTCATAGAAAGTGCGTATACATTTAGCAAAACGACTTCTTCGTTGAAGAGTAAAGAGGGATCAAAAAAAGGTCCGGTCTTCCTCAGTATCCATCTAATCTATAAGGATCGTAAGAGCCCCTTAATTGAAATAGAAAATTTCAGAAGAATTAGATTGGAAAAAATTTCCAATCATCTGGATCCCTTTCCTTTCGAAATACAAACATGGGAATCATTGAAATATTTCTTTGATTGAAAGAGTATGATTCCTATCATACATTACTCCATTGGACTCCAATGGAATTGGAAATTCAGATATTTTGATTTTAAATAGTTCAAAACGCGTTGCGGA